AGGGAAAGTGTTATGGCTGATTTAGGCGGTAAATTGTAAATTTATTTAAAAAAATTAAAATTTTTTAACATTAAATGATATTGATTTGAAGTATTAGGGTTGTTTAAATTTTTATATTATATTTTAATAAAAATATTAAATTGCAAGTTTAAAGATATTAATATTAGGTTAATTAATATATATATGTGTGTATTTTAAGATTAGGTAGAAGGAGGAATAAGATTATTTGTTAAAGATAGTTTGTTAATGTATTTTTTGAGTGTAAAATGATAAGGTAAGGTTTATTGGGTTAAAAAGATTAATAGTTTAAGTAAGTAAAATAAGACCTATAAAAATTTTTATTTAAAAAACTTTGAAGGTTAATAGTTTAGGTATAACTTAAAGTCTTAGATAATTAAGATAATTAAAGATAGTAGAAAGGCAGTAAATTTTCAGGAGAAGTTTAAATTATAGAAGGGAGGAAGGGGGGTATTATTGTTAATATTAAAAAATTTAAAAATAAATTTATTGGTAAATATTGCGTAGGTTATTATAGAAATGTAGATATATAATATAATTAAAGAACTAATTATTATTAGGATTAAGAGAGCAAGTAAGGGAGAGGCTGAGAGAACTAGGAAAATTCTGTATCATTTTATAAAAAAAAATGAAAAAGGTGGTATTCCTGCTAGGTTTAATATTAGGAATAAGGGTAAAATATTTAATTTTATTAGTGGGAGGAAGTTTATATTTATAATTATTTTATAATAATGAATTATTCTTAATGATATATTTATAATTAGTGTGTAAAAAATAAAGTATCTTAATCATATGATATCATTAATATAAATTAATATAATTGTTCATCCTGATTGGTTAATAGAAGAATAAGCTATTATGATTTTAATATTTGTATTGTTAATTAGTGTGTATAGGGGGGTTAGGCTAGTAAGAATGAGAGAAAAATATAATAATAAAGCAGGTATTTTTAGAAGGGATAAAAGGTAGAAAGGGGGTAATTTTTGAATTGTTAATAGAATAATAATTATTTGTCATGGCATTGATCGACAAAGTAGGGGGAGTCAGAGGTGAAAGGGAGGGATTCTAAGTTTTAAGAATAGTGGAATAATCATTAAAAAATTTATATAAATATTTTTATTTATTAAAGTATTGAGAATAATTATGTAGATAATTATGCAAGAAGCAATTAGTTGAATAAAAAAATATAAAAAGATTATTTTTTTATTTTTTATATAAATACTTATTAATCTAATGAATAAAAAATTTCTGATTTCTATAATAAATCAGATTATTATTAAATCTGAAAAAAATAATGAAAAGATATTAAATAATATTAAACTATTTATAATTAAAATTTTAAAGAATAGATTATATATAATAATAAATTAAAAGTTTAATTTAATTTAATTTATAAAATTATTATAATTAATTTTTATTATATTTTAATGTATGAAGCATAAAAATTTTTGATATTTTAAGAAATAGTTTAAATCTATTAAATATAAAATAATGAAAATATTAGTGATTTAATATATGATTTATTCTATCAAAATAATCCTTTTATCAGGCATATCATTAGGTGGGGAGAAAATAAATAAGAGATTAAATTCATCTATATCTAGGGTATGAACCTAGGAGCTTTGATTAGCTTACTTATTTAGATTTTATAGTAAAATTGATAATTAAATTTTAGTTTAAGATAGAATAATTCATTTACATTGAAAAGGTTTTAATAAAAATTAAGAAATTTATTGATAATATTAAAATTTATATTTTGTAATTTTGGATTTAATTATTTTTGATTATTTTTGATTATTTTTGATTATTTATGATTATTTATGATTAGATTTAAAGTTTTTTTTATAAAATAAAAAATTTAATTATTATTTAATAGATTTATTTTATGATTGTAATATAAATAATTATTTGAAATTTATTATTTTTTTAAAAAATAATGATAATTTATAATTAATATTTATAATAATTGAAACTTAATAATTTAAGAAATAGTAAATTATATTTTAAATAGGAATAAAATTAGTGCCAGCAATTGCGGTTAAACTAGTGTTTGACTATGAGTAAATTTAGAAAATTTAAAAATATTTAAAATTAAAATTGTATCATAGTTATATAAAAGTAAAATATTATAAGGTGAAATTTTAATATTTATTGAGGTAATATTGGTAAAAATAATTTAGATAAATTGTAAAATTAATGAATAGACTAGGATTTGGTACCCTATTATTTAAATTAAGAAAAATTAAATTAAAAAATAAATGTAAGGATCATTAAATTTAAATAATTTGGCGGTATTTTAATTTGTTAGGGGAACTTGTAAGGTAAATGATAATCCACGATAGGAGGGTCTTAGTATATTTTTGCGTACTGTTGTTTAAAAATTGTTTTAAGAGAAGGTAATTAAAAAATTTAAGGTTTAAGTAATAATTCAAATCAAAGTGTAGAATTATTAAGTTTGTATGAGTTACTTTTAATTTTATTATGGGAGGGATAATTTTAATAATTATATTTGAATAAGTATTTAATAGTAAATAAGATAAAATTTTATTAGTTGAAATTTTTTTAAAATGTGTACAAATCGCCCGTCATTTTCGCGAAAGTTAGGAATGATATAAGCGAAAGAAGTCGTAACAAAGTAAACGTACAGGAATGTGTGTTTAGATTTATATTTATATATATATATATATTTATTTAATGGTTAAATGTTAATAAATATATTGAGATTTAGTATTTAATTAATTTTATTAATAAAAATTTTATTTTTATTTAAAATTATAATAATAATTGAAGTTATTTAATTAAATTAATCTAATTAAATTAAATTATAGTGAGAGTAATGTAAATGAAGATTAATAAAATCGTTAAAAAAAAATTTAAGTTATTGTACTTTTTGTATCAAGGATTATTAAATTATAATTTTATTATTTAAGAGATCTCGAATTTAAAAGAGCGAATAGGTTAGGATAGTTAATGTTATATAATTATTATTAATAATTTATTAGTGAAGAAATTTTAGTCAATTTTAAAGATATCTAGTTTTTTTTTTTTTAAATTTAATTTAGTCTTAGTAGTTAGAAATTATTTAATTATATATAAAAATTTTTTTATTAAGATAATAATTTATGGGATAAACTATAAATTTTATTAAAATTAGGTAAATAATTTTTATTAAAAATTATATTTATAGAATTTGAAATTAATAAAAAAAATTTAATAATTTATTATAATAATTAATTTTAAAATTTATATTATAATATAAAATAAAATATTTAATTATGTTAAGAAAAAATAATTATAATTTTTTAAATTAATATATAATGATAATATTAGTATAAATAAAATTGGAGAAAGTAAAGTAATATTGTTAGAGAATATTAATTTAAGGAATTAGGCAAATTTGTTAAGTCCAGCTGTTTAATAAAAACATAGCTTTATGATTATAATTTAAGGTTATTTCTGCCCCCTGATTGTTTTAAATGGCTGCAGTATCCTGACTGTGCAAAGGTAGCATAATCAATTGTTTTTTAATTGGAAACCGGTATGAACGGAGACATGAGATTTAAGCTGTCTTAAGTTAAAAATTAGAAATTGTTTGTTGAGTAAAAAAACTTAAGTATGAGTATGGGACGAGAAGACCCTATAGAATTTGAAATAAGTTTTAAAGAGAATAAGAGTTAGGTGTAAGTTTATTTAAAGATTATTTTTAATTGGGAGGATTGTTAAATTAAATAAACTTTAATTAATATAATAGTACTAATTAGTAAATTTTAGGTTGGCATTATTGATTGAAAAGAATTAATTACCTTAGGGATAACAGCGTAATATTTTTAGAAAGATCATATTGATAAAAATGGATGCGACCTCGATGTTGAATTAAGATAAAAATTAAATGAAGAAGTTTAATATTTAAGTCTGTTCGACTTTTAAAATCTTACATGATTTGAGTTTAGATCGGCGTGAGCCAGATCGGTTTCTATCTATATTTAATTTAAAAATTTTTGTACGAAAGGACTTTATTTTTGTAAAATTTATAGGATGTATATATGATATATATTAATGATTATGTTAATAATTACTTTGGCAGAATAGTGTGTTAAATTTAGAATTTAATTATGTGTATGGGATAAATATACAGGTAATAAAATTTAATAATTAAGATAATTTATTTTTTTTTTTAAAAAAGGAGAGTAAAAATAGCAAAAATAAGATAAAAAAACATATATATCATTAATATAATTTAACAATAAAAATATTAATAATATAAAAATTTAATTTAAAGTTTATTAAGATACATTTAATATTAAAATGATTTTATTAATTAATAAAAATTTATTTAAAAATAAAATAAAAAGTCATTAGTAATTTTTATTATTAAAATAATTTTATTGATTTATTAAATATTTTAATAATAATAATTTTTATAGATTATGAAATTATTTATTCAATTTTTGAAATAAATTTAAATTTTAATATAATATAAAATTTATTTATATAAATAATTATTTTAAATTATTATTATTATTTTATTTTAAATTTAATTAGAATTATTATTATTTTGTTAATTGTTTTAGTGGGGGTTGCTTTTTTAACTTTATTAGAACGAAAATTTTTAGGATATGTTCAATTGCGGAAGGGGCCTAATAAGGTAGGTATTTTAGGATTGTTTCAGCCTTTTAGTGATGCATTGAAGTTATTTAGTAAAGAGGTTTTTGTTATTTATAAGTCAAGATTTTTTTTATATTATTTTAGTCCTATTTTATTATTTTTTTTTATATTAATAAATTGATTAATAAGACCAGTGTTTACTAATGTTTATTATTTAAATTATTCTTTGTTAATTATTATTATGATTTTAACAATAATGAGATATGTTATTATAATAATGGGGTGATCTTCTAATTCGGTATATTCTATGATTGGTACTATGCGGAGGGTAGCTCAAACTTTGTCTTATGAGGTAAGATTTTTTTTAATTATTTTTATTTTAATATTATTGAGTGAGAGGTATTCTTATATTGATTTTTTTAAGTGACAGAGGTATTGTTGATATATTTTTATATTGTTTCCTTTGTTTGTTGTATTTTTTATTAGTATTTTGGCTGAGTTGAATCGAAGACCCATGGATTTTATTGAAGGAGAATCTGAGTTAGTTTCTGGATTTAATGTAGAATATTTTAGGGGAGGGTTTGCTTTAATTTTTATGGCAGAGTATGGTATAATTATTTTTTTTAGATATTTGATTTTATTAATATTTACAAATTTATTTTATTCTTTATATTTATATTTGTATATTAATTTATTAATTTCTTTGATTATTTTTATACGTGGGTTATTGCCACGAATGCGATATGATGGTCTTATGTATTTATGTTGAAAGATTATTTTACCTTTTATTTTAAATTATTTTATTTTTATTATTGGATTTAAATATTTATTTTTAATGTTAAATTATGAAAAAATATTAAAAATTAATAGAAAATTTAGATTTCTTTAATATATTTTCAAAATATATTCTTTTGTCAAGATCATTAATTTAATTTTTTATTAAGTATTTTGATTATAATTTATATATAATATTTTATGGAAATTTATAGGTAATATAATTATATTAGGTAAGGTGGGTAAAATTTTTGATAGGCATTGTAGGGTAAGGAGAAATTAAGTTTATTGATGGGTAGGGGAGAGGGCATTATTTAAGAATAATGAATTGAGGGTATTGGAGGTTTCGGGGATTTAAGAACTGGTAGATATGGTAAGTTTAATAGGGGGTATTTTTAGAAATCCTGTAATATTATAAGAATAGTAGGAATAATTAAAAGTAGGAAGAGAGATAAGAGTAATAATTAAATAAAAATAATTTATAGGTCTGTATCAGTATCTCTGTCTTCTGATTTTAATAAAGGTTTATTAGAGGTAGAGGGCGTTTCTTTTTCGATCGGCGAGAGTAGGGGGTCTAAAATTTTTTTTGTAATTTTAGGAAAAATATTTAAAGTTGAATCATCAAGAGGGGTGGAGTTTATGGGATAGTTAGAGTCTGGGGATGAGGATTCGGGAATTTCTTCTGGATAGTTTAGGGGAGAGGGTGGAGTTAATTTAAAGGGTGCATGGAAGGACGGTGTACTATCATCAGAAGGCGGGGGAGTAAGTGAGGGGAGATCAGAGATATTGTCATCTGAATTAATGTTGAGATTGTTATTTTTGTCTGAGGAACGAAGGTGGGACAGTTCTAGATCATAGTTTCCTCGATTTTTTTTAGTAAAATATTTAATAATGTTTCGATAAATTCGATGAGTGATTGATGTTTCTTCGGAAGAACAACAATTAAAATATCCACATCATCTTATTATAAAGAGTGGATAGGGCAGTAGGTTGGAGGTTTTACAGGTATTAATAAATTTTTTAATAAGATCTATAGTAGATTTTTTAATAAATTTATTTAGGAGAGCTTTAGTGAATCTGATAATGGGGGTTATTGTGGGAGATATTATAGATTTTTTTAAATTTTGGATAGTAAAATTTAATAGTGCTTTTTTTAGTTTAATTATTACAATTAGTTTTAATTTATTTATAAAAAATATAGAAATAATGGGAATAGATAGAGTAATTTTTATTTCATGGGAATTATAAAAGTAAATAGAGCAGAATATAATAATAAGAGTTCCGAAGGAAGATATAATAAGTAGAAGAATGGATAGGGGGATATTGTTAGGAGTGATATATTTAATTTGTATACTTATTATTAGAGTGATTAGTGATATTATTAAGATTAAGAGTACTGTGTAATTTAAAATTGTTTTAGTCATATAAAAAGTTTGGGGGATTATTGGTAATTGTAATAAAGAGATTTGATTAATATTTTTATGAGTGATATTTATTTATAATTTAGTTTATTTATTGGGAATTATTTACATAGGAAGGGGAAGGATAATAGAGTTTCAGAATTTTTTTAGTAAGGGAGAGAGAATAAAGTATATAAAGTATAATAAAGCAAGAAGTTGACTAATTTTAATAAAGGGGGTTTCAATAGGTTGACTTCCTGCTCAGGTTAAAAGAATAAAAATATTAATAAAAGATCAAAAAAATAGTTGATTTAGGGGGGAGAAGGAGGTAGAAAGGGTTTCGGAAAGGGGTAAGAAAGGTAGGGTGTATAGAATGAGAATAGAGGCAAGGAGGGCAATTACTCCTCCTATTTTGTTAGGAATTGATCGGAGAATAGCGTAAGCAAATAAGAAGTATCATTCTGGTTGAATATGAATGGGGGTGGTTATAGGATTTGCGGTAATAAAATTGTCAGGGTCTCTGAAAATATAAGGAAATTGAAGAATAATAAATGAGAAGATATTTAAAAAAATAATAAATCCAAAAAGATCTTTGAAGGTAAAGTAGATATGAAAGGTGATTTTATTTATATTACTATTTGTACCTAAGGGATTTCTTGATCCTGTGGTATGGAGAAAGTATAAGTGTAGAATAATTATTAGTAAAATAATAAAAGGTAAAATAAAATGAAGAGAGAAAAATCGGTTTAAGGTAGCGTTATTGATTGAAAATCCTCCTCAGATTCACATTACTAGCATATTTCCAATGAGGGGAACGGTGGATACTAAGTTAGTAATAACAGTGGCTCCTCAGAATGATATTTGTCCTCATGGAAGTACATATCCCAGGAAGGCGGTAGTTATAGATAAAAGGAAAATTGTGGTGCCGATTATTCATGTATTTGTTAGTGTGAAGGATCTGTAGTATAAGCCACGGGCTATGTGAGAATATAGGCAGATAAAAAAGAAGGTAGCTCCATTAATGTGAATATTATGTATTATTCATCCGTTATTTACATTTTGTATAATATGGATAATTCTATAAAAGGCATAATTAGTATTGGGGCAATAGTGTAATGATAGAAAAAATCCTCTAATAATTTGGATACTTAAGAATATTCCTAGAAGTGATCCATAATTTCATCAGTAATTAATATTAATAGGAGTGGCTAGTTTTAATAGGGAGTGTTTTGTTATATGGATAATTTTATTCATATTAGAGGGTTTGATATATAATTGGAGGAATTATTTAATTTTTCGGAGCGGTATTGTCTTTAAATTACATAATTTAATAATGATAAATAGTGTTAATAAAAGAAAAAGAATTCTTAAGATAGTAATATTAGTAAAGGGGTGTGAGTAGATTATAAAAGTATTGGTGAAAGTAGGAGTATTTGTTAGAGGGAGGGTGAGGGATTCTATATGTATATTTGGGTTAGTGAGATTGAAGAAATTAAGGGAGGGAGAGCTAAATAGAAGAAAGGTAAAAATAATTGTGTTTAATAGGTAATTGAGGAGTATTGGGAAGGTTAGACGTGGTTTATTTTGTTCGTTTGAAATTAATCTTGAGAAATATAAAAAAATAATTAGTATACCTCTAATTATTATTAGAAAGACAATAATAGAATAAATATAATTAAAGGTTCATATTGATATAATAGTACAAATGATTGATGTATAAAGAATTAATAGGAGAATTATGAATATGGGATGAAGGGGGGCATAAATAAGGGTATAGAGAATGAATATTAGGAGCAAAAGACTTAGAAAGTAGAAAATCAATGGTTTTGTCATAGTGAGTCAAGAAATAGTTTATGAAGAACGTTAATTTTGGAGATTAAGAGTATAATAAGTTATTTATTTTTTTGATATTGGATATTGGATGTATTATAATTAATGAAAATTATAAATAATTTGTATTATGATATAGATTAAATATTTTTAGTATATCTTTAATTTACAAAATTAATATTATTTTTTAACTATTAATCTGAATATTAATAAGAATGTTGGAAGGGGATAGAGTGTGGAATAAAGGCGGTATTAGATTGAGATTTTATATGATATTATAGTTGTGATACAGTTAGTTTTAATAAGTATAATTCTTTTGATGTTTATATATAAATATATGTTAATTTTATTACTATTAATAGAGTTGGTAGTAATTAATATTGGATTTTTATTGTTTTTGGTTTTTACAAAAATAAGGTTAGAGTTTTATTTGATTTATTATTTAATTTTTAGAGTTTGTGAAAGGGTGTTGGGGTTAGGTCTTTTGGTTATAATTGTTCGTCAATATGGTAGTGAGTTATATTATATATTTAATGTAAGTAAATATTAGAAGTATATGATAAAGTTTATTTTATATATTTTTTTTTTATATTTGATAGTAATACAGAATAAATTTTTTTGATTTTATTATAATTTGTGTTATTTGGGAAGTTTTATGTTTATTTTTATTTATTTTTTTAAGGATAATTTGTGAATTAATATTGGATTTGGTATAGGGGTGAATTATTATTCAATTTTATTATTAATATTAAGAGTTTGGATTTTAGGATTGATGATGATATGTTTAGAGGGGCGGATAGAAGTTATAAAAATAAGGATATTTATAAGGTTATTGATTTTTCTTATATTTTTTTTTATATCTTTAGATTTATTATTATTTTATTTTTTTTTTGAAGTTAGTTTAATTCCTATTTTTTTTTTGATTATTTATTGAGGGGTTAATCCAGAACGATTGAGGGCTGCATATTTTATAATGATATATATATTATTAATTTCATTTCCTTTGTTATTATATATTTTAAATATATATTTATATTGTGGAACATTGGAGTTTAATTTAATGAGAGTGGTTTTGGAGTTTTATAGGTTTAGGATTTGAGGGTATTTTCTAATTTATGGGGCTTTTTTCATTAAGGTTCCTATGTATCTTATACATATTTGATTACCTAAGGCACATGTTGAGGCACCTGTTTATGGGTCGATGATTTTGGCAGGGGTTTTATTAAAGATAGGGGGGTATGGGATTATTCGATTATTAGAGATTTTTTTTAAAAGAAGAGTGAAATATAATTATTTAATTTTTAGAATTAGGTTGGTAGGAAGATTATTAGTGAGAGTTTTATGTTTGAGTCAGGTAGATATAAAGAGAATGGTGGCTTATTCTTCTGTAGTTCATATAAATATAATATTGTGTTCTTTGTTAATTTTATGTAAATTAAGAATTTTGGGTGGATATATTATGATAGTTGCTCATGGACTTTGTTCTTCTGGGATATTTTATATAGTTAATTTATATTATAGGCGAACATTAAGACGGTTAATAATTTTAAATAAGGGGATAATAGAAAGAGTGCCTTCATTGAGTGTGTGGTGATTTGTATTGTGTTTAGCAAATTTTTCATTTCCTTTTTCAGTAAATTTTATTGGGGAGGTTTTTATATTAGGAGCCATATTAAATTGGGAGGTAACTTTGGGGGGGTTTTTAGCATTAGTTTGTTTTTTTAGAAGGGCTTATTCTTTGTATTTATTTTCTTATATTCAACATGGGCGAGCGTATAATGAAAGATATTTTATTATAAGTGTAATGAAAGAAAAGATTATTTTAATTTTTCATGTTTTTCCTTTAGTAATAATATTATTAAATTTAGTTTTGTTTATATAAGTAGTTTAATTTAAGTAGTTTAAAATAAAACAGTGATTTGTGGAATTAAAAATATATGATTAATAATATCTTAAATTATTGTAAATATTTTTGTTTATTTTTGATTAATGTTTAATATATTTTTATTAACTTTTAGGGCGAGATTATGAATATTTTTTATTGAATTAGGGATTGTGTTAGAGTGATTAATAATTAGAATTAATTCTTTTAATTTTGAATTTTATATTTTAGTGGATTGAGTTTCTTTATTATTTATTAGTATTATTTTTTTAATTTCTTCTATAATTATATTATATAGATATATTTATATAGAAAAAGAGATATATATTTATCGGTTTATTTATTTAGTTATTTTATTTATTATATCTATGATTTTAATAATTATTAGTCCTAATATTGTTAGGATTATGTTTGGTTGAGATGGGCTAGGGGTAGTGTCGTATTGTTTAGTAATTTTTTATCAAAATTATATTTCGTATAATTCTGGGATAGTGACGGTTTTATGTAATCGAGTGGGGGATGTAGGTCTTTTAATAGCAATTGCGATAATAATATTTTTGGGGAGATGAAGTGTTCATAGATTGCAGAATAAGGGGGTGATTATTGTTATATTATTAGTAGCATCTATTACTAAGAGGGCTCAAATTCCTTTTTCTTCTTGGTTACCTAGGGCTATGGCAGCACCTACTCCTGTTTCTGCCTTGGTTCATTCTTCTACTTTGGTTACAGCGGGGGTATATTTAATGATTCGGTTTAATAAATTTTTAATAGAAAGGGAGTTAAATTTTATTTTATTTTTTTTGTCGGTAGTTACAATATTTATGTCAGGTTTAATGGCGCTTATTGAAAATGATTTGAAAAAAATCATTGCATTATCTACTTTGAGGCAGTTGGGATTAATAATATTAATTTTAAGAATGGGTAGGCCTGATTTAGCTTATTATCATTTGTTAACGCATGCTGTTTTTAAGTCGTTGTTATTTATATGTGCAGGGGTTATTATTCATTCTATAATAAATGTTCAGGATATTCGGTTGCTTGGTAATTTAAATGAGATATTACCATTTACTATAATAAGGTTTTATATTTCTAGGTTAGCGTTGTCGGGGTTTCCTTTTATGGCGGGGTTTTATTCCAAGGATTTAATTTTTGAGATAATTTATAGATTAAAAATTAATATATTTATGTTACTTTTAATTGGGGTTTCTATTATACTTACTGTTTTGTATTCTATTCGTTTATTTTATTATTTATTTTTTAATAATATAAAGTTTTATAGGTTTGTGATGGTGAAGGAGGATCGGATGATGAATATTTCTATGATAGGGTTAGTTATTTTGAGTATTATTGTGGGGGCATGTTTAAATTGAATGTTTTTTTTTGATAGGTATAATATTTTTTTAAGTGAAGGAGTAAAGTTAATTACCATTAGGGGGTGTTTATTGGGAGTTATAGTGGGGAGAGGTAGTGTAATTTTAAGATTTTTTTTTTTTAATATTTATTATTTAAGGGTTGGATTAGGAACTATGTGATTTTTAGATTATTTTTATTTGTGGGGATATAAGAGGTTTAATTTTTGAAGTGTGGAGATCTTTAAGTTTGATAAAAGTTGATTAGAGTTTTCTAGGGCAAAGAGGGTTAGGGTTTTATTAAATCATAAGTGAGTAGTATGGCATTATAAGGTTTATATATTTGGATTTATTGGCTTATTTTTTTATATGATAGTATTTATTTTTATTTAGTAAGGAGGGGCATTGATTAAAGAGAGTTGAAATTATAAATTATTATATTGTATTTAAGTAGCTTATATTTAAAGTTTAATATTGAAGATATTAAGAAAATTTCTAAATTCTTAAATAAATAAATAATTTTAGTTTATTATTATTATAGTGAAAATATAATGTTTTTTTTAAACTATATTTATCTTTTAAAATTATTTTTATTAATTAGGGGTTAAATAGAGTGAAGTAAGTGATTGAGTTAATCACAAATAATGAATTAGAAGTTCATTTTAAGTTACTTCAACTAGAAATTTAACGTTCAGTTGAATTATTAACAATAATTTACCTCTATTTGGTTTTAGTTAAGATTTTAGTGAAATAGAAAATATAGAGAGGATTTCTCTTAGACTAAGGGGTCTTGGTTTTAAGTCGAAATTAAAATGTATTATATTACTTTAAGAGAATTTTGTATTTTAGGTGAGATATATAAAATATATATTTATGATTTTTAAATGCAATTTAAGTGTTATTGTTTAACTAATATCCCTTGGTTATTTTATTATTTTTTAAGGTATTATGTTTTTATATTTTTCAATCTATAGATTGTTCTAGGTATTCTATATATAGTCCATATATTAGAATTAATAAAAAAATTAAAGAAGTGTAGATTATTTTAATTGATATATAGCAAGTTATTTGAATTACTGGTATAAGTAGGGCGATTTCAATATCAAAGATTAGGAAAATGATGCTAATTATAAAAAATTGAGTTCTAAAAGGTAGGCGGGAGGTTGAGGATGGATCAAATCCACATTCGAAAGGAGAGATTTTTTCTCGGTTTAATGTTATTTTTTTTCTAATTAGGAAGTTTAAAAATAGCATGAGTATAGAAATTATTAGAAAAATTATTAGAATAAGTAGTAATTGAAAAATCTATTTATATTAAATAATTTAAATTTTTTAATTGGAAGTTAAATGTAATTTTTATACTATATAAATAAAATTTATTTTAGAATCTTCATCAGTATATAGAAATGTAGAGAAATAATCAAACTACGTCTACGAAATGTCAATATCAGGCGGCTGCCTCAAAGCCAAAATGGTGAGAGGGGGCTAAATGATTGGATTTTATGCGTATGAGGCAGACAGTGAGAAAAATAGTTCCAATGACTACGTGAAGACCATGGAATCCTGTAGCGATAAAAAAGGTTGAACCATAGATTGAGTCTCTGATAGTAAAAGGTGCTTCTTTGTATTCAAGTAATTGAAGAAGGGTAAAGTAAATTCCTAAAATGACAGTTATAGATAATCTTTTAATTCTTTCTTTGGGGGCTCGGGCGAGTAATGCATGATGAGATCATGTTACGGTTAGGCCTGAGGAGATTAGAGTAATCGTATTTAGGAGGGGGATATCAAAGGGATTAAATGGTTTAATGCCTAAGGGGGGCCAAAGTTGGCCGATTTCTGTATTTGGGGCTAGAGAGGAATGGAAGTATGCTCAGAAAAAGGAAAAGAAAAATAAAATTTCAGAGATAATAAATAGAATTATTCCTAGCCGCATACCATTATATACATTATTTGTATGGTGACCTTGAAAGGTGGCTTCTCGTGTTACATCACGTCATCATTGAAATATACATAAAATAGTCGGGATGATGGTTAATCTTAGTAGGTAATTAAGGGTATGGAATCATCTAATGACTCTTACTAGATTATTGAAGAGTCTAATAGAAATAATAATAGGTCAGGGACTATTTGAAACTAGATGAAAGGGGTGATTTTGTTTAGACATATATTTTGTGTGTAAAAAAAAGTAAGGGGGGGGGGGGTAGGCACATAAAATTTTTAAATTTCTCTTCTATATAGAGTAGATAAGGTAGAAAATACGTATGCTTGGATGATTGAAACTGAGATTTCTAGGATTAATAAGAAAATTTGAGAAAAAATTAATAGGGGAATGAGTAGTTTATTGGTATTAGTACCAGATGTGCCCAGCAGGGCTAAAAGCAGGTGTCCAGCGATTATGTTTGCGGTTAATCGGATAGATAGAGTGAAAGGTCGAATAATTAATCTGATGGATTCGATAATTACTATGAAAGGTATTAAAATAGTAGGGGTTCCTTCGGGTGTTAGATGACTTATAGTATTATTAAAATAGTTGATTAATCTTATTATTATTATTCCTAGTCATATTCTTAGAGATAGGGATAGGCTAAATGTGAGGTGTCCTGAGGCGGTAAAAATATATGGGAAGAGTCCTAGGAAATTATTAAATAAAATTATAGTTAGTAATCTAATAAAACTAATAAGGTTAATAAGAGAATAGTTGGTTAGAGCTTTTAGTTCTTTAAAGATATATTTAAGTAATTTTGATCAGATAATGATAATTCGGGAGGGCATGAATCAGAATTGGTATGGCAGGATTATAAATATAATTAATATTCTTAGTCAGTTAGCTGAGATTAGGGGATGGGTAGAAGGGTCAAAGATTGAGAAAATATTTATTATCATTTTCAGTTTCATTTAATGTAGGTAGAGGGAGGAAGGGGGGAGTTAGGTATAGTTAGAGGGGGTGTATTATAGAAAAAATAAATAAATCTGATAGTAATGAGAAGTAGGATGATAGTGTAATTTAGTATAAATAGTCATATGATAGGTTTTATTTGAGGAATAAAAGAATATTATTTGTATTGAATAATAATTTTAAATTGACAATTTAATGTTATGGGGATTAACTAATTCTTTTCATTAAAAATAGTGTGGTGCTATTATATTTTGATTTAAAAAATCAATGCTTTATTCGGCCATTTAATGATTTATAGATATGAGATTATTTATTTAATATTAGATATGAAATTTAATCAATTTTTAAAATTTAAAAAGTTTGTAGATTCAATTACAATGGGTATAAATCTGTGATTTATACCACAGATTTCTGAGCATTGTCCGAAATATAGTCCGGGACGATTTATGAAGAGTAAGGTTTGGTTAAGGCGTCCAGGAGTAGAATCTATTTTAATTCCAAGGGAGGGAACAGTTCAGGCGTGGATGACATCTATAGAGGTGGTTAAGATACGAATAGGGAAGTTAAAGGGCAAGGTACATCGAGTATCAGTGTCGAGTAGTCGAAATTCATTGGGTATTAATTGGTTAGAGGGAATTATAAAGGAGTCAAATTCAATATTTAAGAAATCTGAATATTCATATCTTCAGTATCATTGGTGTCCGATTGTTTTTAAGGTAATTTTATTATTGTGAAGTTCATCGGTAATATATAAAATTTTTAGGGAAGGGAGGGCAATGAGAATTAGGATAAATATTGGTAAAATTGTTCAGATTAATTCAATAAGGTGGCTTTCTAATAAGTATCGGTTAATTAATTTATTAAAAATGAGATTAATTATAATAATAAAGATAAGTATTATAATAAAAAGTAAAATAATTATGGTAAAGTCGTGGAAAAAAATTATTATATCGTATGTGGGGGAGTTAGAATTTTGTAGAGAAGATATTCAAGTATTGATATTTAATAAAAAAATTTTAATTTTTTCTATATAGAGTTTAAGTCTATAGCACTGATCTGCCATATTAAAGGTTAAATAGATGGGATTTCTTCATAGTTGTGATTTAGGGGGGGATAATTATTGAGTCATTCTAGGGAAGAGCCTAGGAAAAATATATTAATAATAATTCGTTTAGCGGATATTGCTTCTCAGATAATAAATATTATAATTGTTATTCTGATAATTGAGATTATAGAGCCGATTGATGAGATAATGTTTCAGTTTAAAAATGTATCTGGGTAATCTGAGTATCGTCGAGGCATGCCGCTGAGACCTAAGAAGTGTTGAGGGAAGAAGGTTAGATTTACTCCAATAAATATTGATATAAATTGAATATTTAAAAGGAAGGGATCTAGTCTAACTCCAAAAATTAGGGGGAATCAGTGAATAAATCTAGCAATGATTGCAAATACAGCTCCCATAGAAAGTACATAGTGAAAATGAGCTACTACATAATAGGTATCGTGGAGGATAATATCAATAGAAGAGTTGGAAAGTATAATTCCTGTGAGTCCTCCTATTGTGAAAAGAAAGATAAATCCGATAGATCATCATAAGGAGGGATTTAAATTAATTTTGATTCCGTGTAAGGTAGAGATTCATCTAAAGATTTTGATTCCTGTAGGAATAGCAATAATTATTGTTGCAGAAGTAAAATATGCCCGGGTATCGACATCTAATCCAATTGTGAATATATGATGGGCTCATACAATAAAACCTAAAAATCCAATTGCTATTATTGCATAAATTATTCCTAGGGAGCCAAAGGTTTCTTTTTTTCCTCTTTCATTTATGATGATATGTGAGATTAAGCCGAATCCAGGGAGAATGAGAATATAAACTTCTGGGTGGCCGAAGAATCAAAATAGGTGTTGATATAGGATAGGGTCTCCTCCACCTGATGGGTCAAAAAATGTTGTATTTAAATTTCGATCTGTAAGAAGTATTGTAATTGCCCCTGCTAATACAGGTAATGACAATAATAGTAAGATTGCGGTAATTAGGATTGATCAGACTAGAAGAGGAACTTTATCTATAGAAATTTTTTTGTGATGTATGTTAATAATTGTTGAGATAAAATTGATAGCTCCTAAAATGGAGGATATTCCAGCAAGATGTAGGGAAAAGATAGATAGATCGATAGAAGGGCCCGAGTGAAAGATATTAGAGGCAAGGGGGGGGTAAATTGTTCATCCTGTTCCGACTCCAGATCTGATAAATCTACTTATTAATAGAAGAGTGAGGGAGGGAGGTAGGAGTCAGAATCTTATATTATTTAAACGGGGGTAGGCTATATCAGGGGCCCCTAACATTAAAGGAACAAGAAAATTTCCAAATCCTCCAATTATAAAAGGTATTACTATAAAAAAAATTATGATGAAGGCATGTCTGGTTACTAGAGTATTATAGATTTGATCATTATTAATTAGAGAGCCACAGGATCCAAGCTCTAAGCGGATAATTATTCTTATGGAGGAGCCAATTATGCCGGATCAAATTGCCAGTAAAAAATAGAGGACTCCGATATCTTTATGATTTGTAGAATATAATCATTTGGCCAT